ATAATATTTGTTTGATTTTTTAGCATTCGCAAATAGTGCTAAAAACTCAATAGAAATTTTTGGGCTATTTTCGGGAAAAAATAAATTAAAAATTGATGCGATAAGTATGTATATATATATATATAACGCGGATAGCTAGCCCTCATTTCAACTTGCTAGCTTGTACGTTCTCGAGCCTTCCTTGCTTTAGGGGTTTGACAAGGAGAACAGGATTTGCTGAGCGTAGGGGGTAGGGGGGTTTGACGCGCGTGAGCCAAAAGGGGGGGCATATATATAAGGGTTAGTTGAAGAAAGGATAATATGTTATGCACATGAGATAAACATATGTAATTCTTAAGTTATGTCTTTTATTAATTAACCTATATTAAGCCTGGCAAGGAAATGTACAACCTTAAAATATGTTTGAGTTTACACTCTGAAATGCAAAGTGAAAGGAAACCAAAAAAGAGAACCCCTATGCATATAAGAGAACGCTCGGCATGTTGGGTAACGAGGAGTGTGTATAACACCATTAACCATATGCCAGTATAATTATCCGAGTGTGGAATTCTACAGTAGTGTCCCTGAAATAGGAACCAGATACCAGGAATAGTTCACAGTGTGCGACCCCCACATTTTGTGTCCCTGATTCTATCATGAATAGGATGCCTTAATGTAAACCAGTTGGTGGTCTCTTACTACATTAATATTGTCTAAATAAACTTTAGCTGGGTAATTCAAGGAAAAATGTGAGTGCCAATTATAGGGGATTAATCTATTTCCCATGTTAAAATAAATTATTTCTGAAGTTTAATAATTTGGTTTATGTACGTCTTAAATTTTAGTACTTGCTTTGGGGTTAAAATAAATGAATGGTGATAATACATATATGCACTAATGCATTATGTAATATTATGCATAATATGCACTATACCATATAGGTTACTATCAGAAGATAGTTTAATTTAGAATTCTGGCTTTGGGAGCCAGCGGTGGGAGTTAAAATCTCTCTTTTCTGGGCGCTAGGGGGGAATTTAACCTCCGATCTTCGGATTACAAGACCGATGCTTTAATACTAAGCTACTAGGGCAAGCTCATTTTAATGCTTTATTTTCCATTCATCCTGCTAGTGGTGAGAGGACTAGGAATAATGCGAAGTAAAGGACGGATGCGATTTGGCCAATGATGATGTAGGGGTGTTCCACGGGCATTCCTCCAATTCATGTTAGAATAATCATGTCTGCTACCAGGGTTCAGAATAAGAATTGGGTGATGGGACGGAAGGTTAGTCCTCGTTGTTTCGAGGTGTGTAAGATGGGCACAACTATAAGTACTAAAATAGAAAATAGCAAGGCAAGTACACCTCCTAGTTTATTAGGAATAGACCGGAGGATGGCGTAGGCAAATAAGAAGTATCATTCTGGCTTGATGTGTGGAGGAGTTACCAGTGGGTTAGCTGGGGTAAAGTTTTCTGGGTCCCCTAATAGGTTGGGAGAAAACAGTGCCAGGGATGTAAGAGCTAGTAGTATAACAACAAATCCAAGAAGGTCCTTGTAAGAGAAATATGGGTGGAAGGAGATTTTGTCGGCGTCGGAGTTAAGTCCGGCCGGGTTGTTCGATCCCGTTTCGTGTAGAAAAAGGAGGTGTAGGATGGTTGCGGCGGCGATAACAAAGGGCAGTAGGAAGTGGAAGGCGAAGAATCGTGTCAATGTTGCGTTATCAACCGAGAAGCCGCCTCAGATTCATTGAACAAGGGTGTCACCTATGTAGGGAACCGCTGATAATAGGTTGGTAATTACTGTGGCCCCCCAAAAAGACATTTGACCCCAAGGTAGGACGTAGCCTACGAAGGCGGTCATTATAACTAAGAGAAGGAGGACAACACCAATGTTTCAGGTTTCTTTATAGAGGTAGGATCCATAGTAAAGGCCCCGGGCAATATGTATATAAATACAAATGAAGAAGAAAGATGCTCCGTTGGCGTGGAGGTTCCGAATGAGTCATCCATAATTTACATCTCGGCAAATATGCACTACTGATGAAAAGGCAGTAGAGATGTCAGAAGTGTAATGCATAGCTAGAAATAATCCAGTGAGAATTTGAGTAATTAGACAAAGTCCGAGAAGGGACCCAAAGTTTCATCACACAGAGATGTTGGAGGGGGTGGGGAGGTCGACTAGCGCGTCGTTGGCGATTTTAATGAGTGGGTGAGTTTTACGCAGGCTTGCCATTATTGTTCTTGTAGTTGAACTACAACGGTGGTTCTTCAAGTCATTGGTCTCGGTTAAAATCCGAGCAAGAATTATGACCTATTTTATGTTTCTATTATTAATAGCTTTAGTTGTGGGTTTGGTCGCTGTTGCCTCCAATCCTACGCCATACTTCGCTGCTTTAGGTTTGGTGGTGGCAGCTGGGGTGGGGTGTGGTATTTTAGTCGGGTATGGGGGCTCTTTCTTATCTTTGGTCCTGTTTTTAATTTATCTTGGGGGTATGCTTGTGGTGTTTGCCTATTCGGCGGCTTTGGCTGCTGAGCCTTTCCCGGAGGCTTGGGGGAGTCGTTCGGTGGCTGGGTATGTGCTGGTTTATCTGGTGGGGGTTGTATTAGCAGCCGGGGTGTTTTGGGGGGGGTGGTACGAAGGTTCTTGGGTAGTAGTAGATGGGTTGAAAGAGTTTTCTATATTACGGGGGGACATGAGTGGTGTAGCAGTTATGTACTCTTTTGGAGGGGCGCTGTTGGTTATTTGCGCATGGGTATTGCTCTTAACCTTACTGGTGGTGCTAGAGCTGACTCGGGGCTTAAGCCGAGGCACTCTGCGGGCGGTTTAAATAAGGGTTAGTAGGGTTGCGAGGGTTAGTGTCAGCAGAAAAATAGTCAGGTATGTCTTGATTATGCCTCGTTGGACGTCGCTTGTAACTTTTGACATTACTATTTGGCTTAGTGCTAGCCCTTTTGGGCCTGTGACTTCAAGTCATGTGAGGTCGAACTTAGTGGCAATTGATTGGCCTAAGGTTAAGTTGAGCATAGGTGGGAGCCGGTGGATCATTGAGGGGAAGTAACCTAGCATGTTGGAGAAGTGATGAAGAGGGATTGTAGGGGTAATCTTGATTTGCTTGTTAGTCATGGCGGTAAGCTCCATTGCCACGAGGAGTCCAGCGATGGTTACTAGCAGAGCTGCTAGTTTCAGGGAAGTTGGTATGGTTATGATGGGGACTTTGGAGGGCAAGAAGTTTGAGGTAATGATAAGGCCTGCAACAATACTTCCTCAAGCAAGCCGCTTAATGGGGTTAATAACCAGTGAGTTGTTTTCGTTAATTGGGGAGAGAGGCAGGAATCGGGGAGACCCCATAGTGACGAAGAAGACTACTCGAAAGCTGTAGACCGCGGTAAAAGAGGTGGCGATAAGTGTGAGGGTCAGGGCTCAGGCGTTAAGGTATGAGGTATTTAAGGCTTCAATAATTGCATCCTTTGAGAAGAACCCAGCAAGGAATGGGGTTCCCGTCAGGGCCAGGCTTCCAATTGTAAGGTAGGTTGATGTAGCGGGCATAAGGTTGTGGAGGCCCCCCATTTTTCGAATATCTTGCTCGTCGTTTAGGCTGTGAATGATTGAACCGGAGCATAGGAACAATATGGCTTTAAAGAAGGCATGTGTGCAAATATGAAGGAATGCCAATTGTGGCTGGCCCAGACCAATAGTAACCATTATTAGGCCTAGTTGGCTGGATGTTGAGAATGCTACAATTTTCTTGATGTCATTTTGAGTGAGGGCACAGGTGGCTGTAAAGAGGGTGGTGAGTGCCCCTAGGCAAAGGCAAACTGTGAGTGCCAGCTGATTGTTTTCCATGAGGGGGTGGAGGCGGATTAGTAAAAAAATACCCGCGACAACCATTGTGCTTGAGTGGAGTAGGGCAGATACTGGGGTGGGGCCCTCCATGGCAGAGGGGAGTCAAGGATGCAGCCCAAATTGGGCTGATTTTCCAGTCGCTGCGAGGATAAGTCCCATGAGGGGAATTGTCATGTCAAAATCCTTCGAGAGGATGAAGATTTGTTGGATTTCTCAGGAATTAAGGTTTATTGCGAATCAGGCTATGCTTAGAATTAGGCCAATGTCCCCGACTCGGTTGTAGATAACGGCTTGGAGGGCCGCCGTATTGGCGTCTGCTCGGCCATATCATCACCCAATCAGTAGAAAGGACATGATCCCGACGCCTTCTCAACCAATAAATAGCTGAAATATATTGTTGGCTGTGACTAGGGTAATTATTGCAACCAAGAACAAAAGCAAATACTTAAAAAAACGCCCCATGTTGGGGTCCGAGTGTATATACCATAGCGCAAACTCTAGAATTGATCAAGTAACATAAAGAGCAATAGGGGTAAAAATAAGAGAGTAGTGGTCGAATTTAAAGCTAATGTTCGTGTCGAAGGCAAGTGTGTTTATTCAATGTCAGTTGGTTGTAATACTTTCGACCCCTTGGTCTAAAAAAATTATAAGTGGTAGCAGACTAATAAAGAAAGATGTGCTAACAGCGGTCTTGACATGCGTATTTGCTCATTCTGGTTTTTGGGGGCTCGGGCTTAAAGTTGTAAGTAGTGGATAAATTAGGATTGCGAGGACCAGGACTAGTGAGGACGACATAATGAGGGTTGTTGAATTCATAGTTTCTGCTTGGATTTGCACCAAGAGTTTTTGGTTCCTAAGACCAACGGATGAGCTGTTATCCTTCAGAGACGTAAGGAAGCCGCGGAATTTAACCGCGGGGCATAAGGATTAGCAGTACTTACTGATTTCTATCCTTCCTTGGTGAGTAAGGGGGTTTTAACTCCTGTCTCTAGAATCACAATCTAACGTTTTGGTTAAACTATACTTACTAGTAGCATCAACCTCATATAAGTTCTGGCTTTGTTACAAGGAGTAATACGGGGACCAGGTGGAGGGCTATGAGTAGGTGCTCTCGAGTGTGGAAGGGGGGAAGTTTTATTATATGGGCTGGTGTTGGGCCTCGCTGGGATATTAGGAATATGTATAACGAGTAGCCGGCGGTAATTAAAGTTCCCATTCCTGTAAGTGCAATAGTCCAGGGGGATCAGCTAAATAATGTTGTGATAATTATAAGTTCTCCTATTAAGTTAGGCAGAGGGGGCAATGCTAGATTGGCTAAGTTGGCGATAAATCACCAGACTGCCGTAAGGGGGAAAATAATTTGGAGCCCTCGGGCGAGGATTATGGTTCGGCTATGGGTTCGTTCATAAGCTGTGTTGGCTAAACAGAATAGTATTGAAGACACTAGTCCATGGGCGATTATTAAAATAATTGCCCCTGAAAAGCCTCAGGGGGTTTGGATTAAAATGCCCCCGGCTACAAGGCCTATGTGGCTCACAGACGAGTAGGCGATTAGGGACTTCAAGTCTGTCTGTCGGAGACAGATAGACCCTGTCATAATAATACCTCATAGTGCCAGAACAATAAATGGATATACTAATTCCTTGGATAATGGGTCAAGCATAATTATTATGCGCATCATGCCGTATCCTCCGAGTTTTAGTAATACAGCTGCTAGTACTATGGATCCTGCAACTGGGGCCTCGACATGGGCTTTTGGTAACCAGAGGTGTACTCCGTACAGTGGTATCTTTACTAAGAATGCAATCAGGCAGCCAGCTCACCAGATTTTATGGCCTCAAGAGTCCAGGAGAAGCGGCTGAGAGTATTGAATTACTAGCATGGATAGGGTCCCTGTGGACTGCTGTAGCAGGAGGAGAGCAACTAGTAGTGGGAGGGATCCGGCGAGGGTATAAAATAAGAAATAGGTGCCCGCATTTAAGCGCTCGGCTTGATTTCCTCATCGGGTAATAATAATTAAGGTCGGAATAAGTGTGGCTTCAAATATAATATAGAATATGATGATTTCTGTGGCACCAAAAGCTATGATTAGGAAAGTCTGAAGGGAAGTGAGGAGTGTAATGTATAAACGCTGTCGGGCAATCGGTTCAGGGTTGATATGGTTTTGGCTTGCTAAGATTATTAGTGGGAGAAGCCAGCATGTTAATACTAAAAGGGGCGTTGAGAGGGGGTCTGTGGCCAAATATAAATTAGACGTAGCTCACCCAGTTTCTGACGTTCACTTTAGTCATGTAAGGCTGATTAGGGCAATTAGAAGGCTATGTGCAGTTGCAGTAGTTCACAGTCATTTGGCGGAGGTTAGCCAAATTGTTGGAAATAACATGACAGTGGGGATGAGTACTTTTAACATTGGAGAAGGTTAAGGTTTTGCAGGCGGTCAGTTCCGTGAGTTCGGGCTGTGGCTACCAGGAGGGCTAGGCCTGTGCTTGCCTCACAAGCGGAGAAGGCTAGTAGCAACAGAGGGGCGGCGGAGAAGCTTGTGGCCTCAAATTGTAAAGCCCATAAGGCTAGTGCAATAAATAAGGACAATATCATGCCTTCTAAGCACAATAAGGCGGAAAGTAAGTGGGTACGGTGGAATGCTAGGCCTATTAATCCTAAGATAAATGCAGAGCTGAAGCTAAAATGTACTGGTGTCATAAGGGGATTATGGGCTTAAACCATAATTTTCTGAGCCGAAATCAGAGGTCTTATTTTGGACTAACCCCCTATTCTGCTCATTCTAGGCCGCCTTGGGTCCATTCATAAATTAGTCCTAGAGTCAGCAGGACCAGTACTGTTGTGGCTCAAAAGAATGTTCCAGTGGGGTTATGCAGCTGATCTCCTCATGGGAGGGGAAGGAGGAGGGCAATCTCTAAGTCAAATAAAAGGAATAGGATAGCTACTAGAAAAAATCGTAGGGAGAAGGGTAGACGGGCGGAACCTAGCGGGTCAAATCCGCACTCGTAGGGTGATAATTTCTCCGCATCCGGGTTTATTTGGGGTAATCAGAAAGATACAATTGCTAAAATTGAAGATAGGGCTACTGCAATAGTAAAAATGGTTATAATTAAGTTCATTATCTTCCCCTGGTTTCTAACCAAGACTAAATGATTGGAAGTCACTTGTACTAACTTTAATACTAGGAAGATTATGAGCCTCATCAATAAATGGACACGTAAAGGAATAGTCATACTACGTCAACAAAGTGTCAATATCAGGCGGCGGCTTCAAAGCCGAAATGGTGTTCGGATGTAAAGTGGTACTGGACTTGGCGGAGGAGGCAGACGGCAAGGAAGCTTGACCCAATAATAACATGTAATCCATGGAATCCTGTGGCTACGAAGAACGTAGATCCGTACACTCCGTCAGCAATTGTAAATGGTGCTTCGTAGTACTCTATGGCCTGGAGGGCAGTAAAATATAATCCTAATAGGATTGTAAGCGCAAGGGATTGAATGGCTTGTTTTCGCTCTCCTTCTATGATGCTGTGGTGGGCTCATGTGACTGTTACTCCTGATGCCAGGAGTACAGCTGTGTTAAGAAGGGGGACTTCAAAGGGGTCAAGAGTAGTGATCCCGGTAGGGGGTCAGCACCCTCCTAGTTCGGGTGTTGGAGCCAGGCTTGAGTGATAAAAAGCTCAGAAGAACCCCAGAAAGAAGAATACTTCTGAGGTAATAAATAAAATTATACCGTATCGCAACCCCTTTTGTACTGGGGGTGTGTGGTGGCCTTGAAAGGTTCCTTCTCGGATGATATCCCGTCATCATTGGAATATTGTAAGTAGTAAAAGGAGTACACCGAGGGTTATTAATGTTGTGGAGTGGAAGTGAAACCAGATTGCTAGGCCGGATGTTATTAATAGGGCACCGACGGCTCCGGTTAGTGGTCATGGGCTTGGATCAACCATATGAAATGCATGTGCTTGGTGGGCCATTAGACGTTTTCTTGGAGGTAGAGGCTTAGTAGTAGTACAAACACGTAAGCTTGAATCATTGCGACGGCAACCTCTAGAAGGGTTAGGAGGAAAAGAACAGCGGCAGTTAAGATTGCTACTGTTGGCATCATTGGTAATAAAACGAATACAGCCGTGGCGATAAGCTGGATCAATAGGTGGCCGGCAGTTAGGTTGGCGGTGAGTCGGACCCCTAGCGCCAGTGGTCGAATGAATAGGCTAATTGTCTCGATAATAATTAGTACCGGGATTAGTGGGATGGGTGTTCCTTCTGGTAGAAGATGTCCGAGGGCAACTGTTGGCTGGTTTCGCATTCCAATAATTACCGTGGCAAGTCACAGGGGTACCGCAAACCCTATATTTAGTGATAGTTGCGTCGTAGGGGTGAAAGTGTAAGGAAGGAGGCCTAATATATTGATAGTGATAAGAAACATTATTAAAGAGGCCAGTAAGAGGGCTCATTTGTGTCCTCCTACATTTAGTGGGATTATTAATTGATTAGTGAACCGGTTAATAAACCACGTTTGGATGGTGATTAATCGGTTATTAATTCACCGTGACGGTGGGGTTGGAAAGAGGACTCAGGGGAGTGCAATTGCAACTGCAATAAGTGGAATTCCGAGAAAGGATGGACTTGCAAATTGGTCAAAAAAGCTTGCTATCATGGTCAGTCTCAAGGCTCAGTTTTGTGTGCTTCTTCACTTATTGGGGCGGGCTCATTAGGTGAAGTGTGATTTAAGATTTTAGTTGGGATGATGGTGAGGAAGATAATTCATGAAAATACTAGAATTGCAAATCAAGGGCTGGGGTTCAATTGAGGCATTTCACTAGAGGTGGTCGGTAGGCACCAAACTTTGGCTTAAAAGGCCAACGCTTTGTCCAATAATTAGCTTTCTAGTGAGGCGTCTTCTAGTATCAGTGAGGATCAGCTTTCGAAATGTTCGAGAGGGACTGCTTCTACTACGATAGGCATAAAGCTGTGGTTTGCCCCACAGATTTCAGAGCACTGGCCATAAAATACTCCTGGGCGTGAGGCGATGAAGGCGGTTTGATTTAGCCGCCCTGGTACCGCGTCTATTTTTACGCCCAATGATGGGACGGCTCAAGAATGTAGAACGTCTTCGGCGGAAACTAATACCCGAACAGGTGATTCTATAGGAACTACCATTCGATGGTCTGTTTCCAGGAGTCGGAATTGTCCCGGGGTAAGGTCTTGGGTGGGAACTATATAAGAGTCGAAACCAAGATCTTCATAGTCGGTGTATTCATAGCTTCAGTATCACTGATGTCCTATGGCTTTAATTGTTAAGTGAGGGTCATTAATTTCGTCTATAAGGTATAAAATTCGGAGGGATGGGAGAGCAATTAGTACTAAAATTACAGCTGGTAGGACGGTTCATACAATTTCGATCTCTTGTGAGTCAAGAATATATTTGTTAGTAAGCTTGGTTGAAACTATTGCAATAATAATATAAAGTACTAAGGTGCTAATTAAGAATACAATTATTAAAGCGTGGTCATGAAAGTGAAGAAGTTCTTCTATAACGGGTGATGCCGCGTCTTGGAATCCTAATTGCGTGGGATGTGCCATTAAATTTGTTTAAGACATACAGGGGTTTAACCTGCAATTTCACCTCGACAAGGTGATGTAATTTGCATATTTTACTAATGTCTTTAGAAGAAAGTGACAGAGTGGTCATGTGACTGGCTTGAAACCAGTATACGGGGGTTCAATTCCTTCCTTTCTCGTTAGTTTGATTGAACTTGTACGAATGCTGGCTCTTCAAATGTGTGGTAGGGCGGAGGGCAACCGTGAAGTCATTCTACGTTTGTTATAGTTAATTCTACTGAGGATACTTCTCGTTTGGTGGCGAAGGCTTCCCATAGAATAAATAGGAATATAATTACTGCAACAAGGGAGATAAGTGATCCGATGGATGACACTGTATTTCAGAGGGTGTAGGCGTCGGGGTAGTCGGAATATCGTCGTGGTATTCCTGCTAGGCCTAGGAAGTGTTGTGGGAAGAATGTGAGGTTTACGCCAATAAACATTACTCCGAAGTGGATTTTTGTTCAGGTGTCGTTTAGGGTGTATCCTGTAAATAATGGGAATCAGTGTACGAAAGCTGCCATAATAGCAAATACGGCACCTATAGATAGTACATAGTGGAAGTGTGCAACTACGTAGTAGGTGTCGTGGAGGACAATATCAAGTGATGAGTTGGCTAGGACAATTCCTGTTAGTCCTCCTACTGTGAAGAGGAAAATAAACCCTAGTGCTCATAGCATGGGTGTTTCTCATTTAATTGAGCCTCCATGGAGCGTGGCTAATCAACTAAACACTTTGACACCAGTTGGAATAGCAATAATTATTGTTGCTGATGTAAAATATGCACGGGTGTCTACATCTATTCCAACAGTGAACATGTGATGGGCTCACACAATAAATCCTAAAAGGCCAATGGCCATCATAGCCCAAACCATTCCTATATAACCAAAAGGCTCTTTTTTACCAGAATAGTAGGCTACGACGTGCGAAATAATTCCAAAGCCTGGGAGGATGAGAATGTAGACTTCCGGGTGGCCAAAGAATCAGAATAAATGTTGGTATAGAATTGGGTCTCCTCCCCCCGCTGGGTCGAAGAACGTAGTATTAAGGTTTCGGTCTGTAAGGAGCATTGTAATCCCGGCAGCTAGTACGGGCAGGGACAGAAGAAGAAGTACAGCTGTCACAAGCACGGCTCAAACAAATAGGGGTGTTTGGTACTGAGAGATGGCTGGAGGTTTCATGTTAATAGTTGTAGTAATGAAGTTAATTGCCCCTAAAATAGATGAGACCCCTGCTAGGTGGAGTGAGAAAATTGTGAGGTCTACAGATGCACCTGCGTGGGCAAGATTGCCTGCGAGTGGGGGGTAGACTGTTCAGCCTGTCCCAGCCCCGGCTTCAACACCTGAAGAGGCCAATAATAGGAGGAAAGAGGGGGGCAGAAGTCAAAAGCTTATGTTATTTATTCGAGGAAACGCTATGTCAGGTGCCCCAATCATTAGTGGCACAAGTCAGTTTCCAAACCCGCCAATAAGGATTGGTATTACTATAAAGAAAATTATAACAAAGGCATGGGCGGTAACAATAACGTTGTAAATTTGGTCGTCACCTAGAAGTGACCCAGGTTGGCTTAGTTCGGCTCGAATAAGGAGGCTTAGTGCGGTTCCTACTATTCCAGCTCAGGCACCGAATACAAGATAAAGGGTACCAATGTCTTTGTGATTTGTAGAAAAGAATCAGCGTGTAATTGCCACAGGTAGGGTAGCCGAGCGTTTAGGCGGTGGGTTGTAGCCCCGAAGACAGAGGTTTAAGTCCTCTCCCTATCACAGCCCCGTGGTGAATATTCATGTTGGATTGCAAATCCAGAGACGTAGATTAATAGTCTGCCGGGGCTTTTCCCGCCTTACTAGGCTAACGGCGGGAAAAGTAGATGGATGCTCGCTGGCTTGAGCGCTTAGCTGTTAACTAAGAGTTTGTAGGATCGAGGCCTTCCCATCTAGTAAGGCCTTAGTTTAACAAAAACATTTGATTTGCAATCAGAAAATGCAAGATAGACTCTTGTAGGTCTTATCAGGGACTAGAAGATTTTCACTTCTGCTTAGAGCTTTGAAGGCTCTTGGTCTAGATGCTATCCTAAGTCCCTGGTTAGCTAGGTGGCTAATATAAGTACGGCTGGGGTTATAGGCAGAAGACCTAGGGCGACTGTGGTGGAGAGGGCTAATGGTAAGGAGGCTTGAGCTGTTTTCATGCGCCAGGGGGTTGTTGAGGCGACTGTGTTAGGGGAAATAGTTAGAGTTATTGCATAGCAAAGCCGGAGATAAAAGTATAAGCTTAGTAGAGCGGCTAGCGCTATAACTGTTGCGGTAATAGGGAGATTTTGCTTCGCCAACTCCTGCAGAATAAGCCACTTGGGTATAAAGCCCGTCAGTGGAGGCAGGCCTCCAAGCGATAATAAAACAAGGGCTGTGGTGGAGGTTAGGATTGGGCTCTTCGATCATACTGTCGCGAGAGTGTTAATTTTTGTAGCGGACGACATCTTTAGGGTAAGGAAGGCTGCGGCTGTTATAAAAATATAAGTGCCTAGGGCAAGGAGGGTGAGTTGAGGGGCATATTGAAGTACAATAATCATTCATCCTATGTGGGCGATGGAGGAGTAGGCTAGGACTTTCCGCAGTTGGGCCTGATTTAGTCCGCCTCAGCCGCCAATGAGGGTGGAGGAGAGGCCCAGGACCGTTAGCAGTATGGGGTCCACGGCCTGAGCTGTTTGGACAATTAAGGCGAAGGGGGCAAGTTTTTGTCAAGTGGACAGAATTAGTCCGGTAAGAAGGTCCAGCCCTTGTAACACCTCTGGTATCCAAAAGTGTATTGGGGCTAGTCCAATTTTAAGTGCCAGGGCAGTGATAACCATGGTGGCAGCAACAGGACTAGACATGTTGTTCATATCTCACTCCCCGGTAATTCAGGCATTTGTTGTGCCTGCAAATATAATTATAGCTGCAGCAGTGGCCTGGGTAAGGAAATATTTCGTAGTGGCCTCTACTGCACGGGGGTGGTGGTGCTGTGCCATAAGTGGAACAATTGCTAGGGTATTAATCTCCAGCCCCATTCAGGCAAGGAGTCAGTGAGAGCTGGCGAAGGTTAAGGTGGTCCCCAGGCCGAGGCTGGATAGGAGAATTATTAGTACGTAGGGGTTCATTGATGGAGGAGGGACTTTAACCGTCATGTTCGGGGTATGGGCCCGAAAGCTTAATTAGCTGACCCCATCTTAGAAAGTGGTGTAGAGGAAGCACTAAGAGTTTTGATCTCTTGGGCATGGGTTCGATCCCCTTCTTTCTAAGAACCGAGGGGATTTTAGCCCCTATAGGCCACTCTATCAAAGTGGTCCCTAGACATTCGGGCACAGTTCCTTGACTACAACTGAGGGGGAAGCCCCGCCATTGCAATAGGGAGGGCAACATGTCATAAGACTAGGGCTAGTGTGAGGGGGAGGAAATTTTTTCATACTAGGTGTATGAGCTGGTCGTAGCGAAATCGTGGGTAAGAGGCTCGCACTCAAAGGAAGACAATGGAGAGTAGGGCGGCTTTAGTCATGAGACCAATGGTTGTCAATTCAGGGATGCCGGGGATGTGAGAAGTTCCTAGAAATAGCACGGCTGATAGGGTGTTTATTAAGAGAATATTCGCGTACTCTGCCAAAAAGAATAGGGCGAAGGGTCCTCCTGCATATTCTACATTAAATCCTGATACTAACTCGGATTCTCCTTCTGTTAAGTCAAAAGGTGCCCGATTTGTCTCGGCTAAAGTAGAGATGTATCACATGGCCGCTAGTGGCCAAGCAGGGGCTAACAATCAGATGCTTTCTTGGGCAGTGTTGAATGTTTGAAGGGTATACCCGCCTGAAAAAATGATCACCGAGAGAAGAATTAGTCCAAGGCTTACCTCATAAGAAATTGTTTGGGCCACAGCTCGTAGGGCCCCAATCAAAGCATATTTTGAGTTTGATGCTCAGCCCGAGCCTAAAATGGAATAGACGGCTAGGCTAGACAGAGCTAGAATAAATAAGACACCCAAGTTAAGGTCGATGACTGGGTAGGGTATGGGCATGGGGGCTCATAGTGTTATTGCCAGAGTTAGCGCTAGAATAGGGGTGGCTAAGAATAGGAATGGGGAAGATGTGGAGGGGCGGACGGGTTCTTTAATGAACAGCTTAACTCCATCAGCAATGGGTTGAAGTAGCCCATATGGTCCCACCACATTAGGTCCTTTTCGTAGCTGCATATAGCCTAGTACCTTACGCTCAACAAGGGTTAGAAAAGCCACAGCCAATAGGACGGGTACAATATAAGCTAACGGGTTAACAATATGGTTTATTACAGTGTTTAGCATAAACTGGGAAGAGGACTTGAACCTCTGGTTTAAAGGGCTTAGGCCTTTCGCAATTTACCATGCTCTGCCACCCCAGTATGTCCTTATTTAGGGCGGTTCGGGCTTTGGCCCTCCCTTTACTTAATTTATTTGATTTCATCAATTAGGGGTGGGGCATGCTTTGAGTATAGGCCCCTCTTTTCCGATCCTTTCGTACTAGGAAAAGTAGCTTTACAGATAGAAACTGACCTGGATTGCTCCGGTCTGAACTCAGATCACGTAGGACTTTAATCGTTGAACAAACGAACCCTTAATAGCGGCTGCACCATTAGGATGTCCTGATCCAACATCGAGGTCGTAAACCCCCTCGTCGATATGGACTCTGGGAGAGGATTGCGCTGTTATCCCTAGGGTAACTTGGTTCGTTGATCGGCCTTGTGGGCCGGATCATTATTGGTCAGATGTTCTGTGGCCTAGAGATGTCTCTCTTGGTTCTAGGGATTTAGCCCATTCCACTCGGAGGCTAGGTTTTCCTCCGTGGTCGCCCCAACCGAAGGTAAATCTCCACTAGTCCACTAAGTTCTTACTTTTTATAGGGTTGCTTGACGTGGTTGGATTTTGTACCTTAAGCTCCAAAGGGTCTTCTCGTCTTGTATTATTATACCCGCTTCTGCACGGATAGATCAATTTCACTGACTGGAAGGGGGAGACAGCTAAGCCCTCGTTTAGCCATTCATACAGGTCTCTATTTAAAAGACAAGTGATTGCGCTACCTTTGCACGGTCAAAATACCGCGGCCGTTGAACCCGTAGTCACTGGGCAGGCTGGACCTCCTATACTCAGTTTTGTTGCAGGAGGCGATGTTTTTGGTAAACAGGCGAGGCTTGTGTTTGCCGAGTTCCTTCCCCTTCTTTTAGTCTTTCCTTTAAAAATAACACTCCAGTGTGGGGTTAACGATTGCTTAGCTGTGGGTTCTTCTTGGCTTTTTTGTTGACCACATCGCCCTCTTGGGTTGGGTTCGTTAATTTCCAGCGGGGGGTCCGATCTGGTTTACACTTGTGCTTGGAGAAGAGTGTGTCTTCTTGTTACTCATTTTAGCATAATTTCTTCCATGGGTGCATGGGTTAGCCTGATAGTGCTAGGGGAATAAGATTTATTATCAGAATAATAGATTGGTTTCTGTCTGAGCTTTAACGCTTTCTGTCCAGGTGGCTGCTTTTAGGCCCACTAAGACAGTACATCTTATGTACTATGATCTTTATCCTCCTGTAAAGGTTGTATCCTTTGTTAAAGGGGCTGTACCCCCTTCAACTAACTCTCGTGTGTTTCTCTAACATCTTAGTAGTACGTAGTCTGATTCGAGGCGCACGAGGCTGAACTTCTATCCATTTCTCAGGCAACCAGCTATCACCAGGTTCGGTAGGTCTGTCACTTCTACCCGGAGCTCTTCCCACTCTTTTGCCACAGAGACGGGTTAGCCCTAAATTTAAATAGGCGGTCTCGGGGTAGCTCACCTGGTTTCGGGGTTTCAAACTAAAGGGCTCTTCGCTTGAGGGTGCTGGCTAAATCATGATGCAAAAGGTACAAGGTTTAGTCTTTGTTTTTTAGTGCTTATATGGGTTATTTCATTTCTCTTTCAGCTTTCCCTTGCGGTACTTTTTCTATCGCTTTGAGATGAACCTTTTCTGTCTCCCGTACTCAGGTAAAAAAATGGTTTAGTTTGTGATGTTAAGTTATATTCTGTTATTAATAGTGTTAGGTTATGTGAGTTATTAAGCTAGCTGTTTGGCTCAGGGTGATCCAACTTGCATGGATGTCTTCTCGGTGTAAGTGAGATGCTTAACTGACTCAGCCACGCCCTGGGTTTAATCCAAGTGCACCTTCCGGTACACTTACCATGTTACGACTTGCCTCCCCTTGTCAGTGCTTTGGTGTTAAGAACTTCTATTGCGTTTTGACAGGGGAGAGTGACGGGCGGTGTGTACGCGCCTCAGAGCCGGGTTCAAAAGGACACTCTGCTTCCTTTTTACTACTAAATCCTCCTTCAAGCACTATTTCATGTTGCATATTCGTAGTGTTCTATTATAGAAAATGTAGCCCATTTCTTCCCACTTCGTGCGCTACACCTCGACCTGACGTTCTGGGTTTTGCCCATTTTGCTTACTTTTGTTGCCTTCACAGGGTAAGCTGACGACGGCGGTATATAGGCTGGGATGGCTAGAAGTGGTGAGGTTTAACGGGGGTTATCGGTTCTAGAACAGGCTCCTCTAGGGGGGTCTAAGGCACCGTCAGGTCCTTTGGGTTTCAAGCTAATGCTCGTAGTACCCGGGCGGGTGTTTAATTGTAGTTGAACACCTGGGTTTATGGCTGAGCATAGTGGGGTATCTAATCCCAGTTTGTTTCTCAGCTTTTGTGGGGTCAGGTGGGCTCTGCTAAAGCTACTTTCGTATGATTGGGCTTCGGACACCTAGAAGCGTATGACGGCCAAAGGGCCATTCGGCTTTATTATGTTACTCTCCTTAACCACCCTTTACGCCGTGGTGTTATCAACTGGGGCCTCTCGTTTAACCGCGGTGGCTGGCACGAGTTTTACCGGCCCTTTTAACCCTGACTGAGTCAAGTTTTCACTTATGGCTTAATGTTTATCACTGCTGAATTCCCTTGGGGGTGTGGCTTGGCCAGGCGTCTTGGGCTAAAATTTGTGCCTGATGCCCGCTCCTCGTCCCCGGGCGGGGGATTGAGGGCATACTCACGGGATTGCGGAGACTTGCATGTGTAAGTTGGGTTAAAGCTGATAGTAAGGTCAGGACCATGCCTTTGTGCATGCGGAGTTTCTTAGGTCCCATCTTAACATCTTCAGTGTTATGCTTTAAATTAAGCTACGCTAGC